TTATATATTATAATAATATAATGTGACTTTTTGGGGTGATGGGTTTGTGGTTAATATAAGTATATATTACTATAATAATATAATAATTAATTGTATGAAATTGTTTGGTTTAAGTTTTTTATTAATACTATATACTTTGAAAAGGAATCACGTTTAAAAACGTGGGGGGAGGGGGGGTAAACTTATATATAGGTAAGTTAGGAGTTCTATTATTAATATTATGCTCCTGAAATCAGTTATGCAATTTAAAATCAATGTTTATAAACATTAATTAAATATTTGATATACAAGAAAAAATGTACTAGCTTAATTCCAATTGTCTGTATGCACTCTGAAATGCCAAGTGAAAGGAAATAGAAAAAAATAACCTAGCCCCTTAGAATTAATGCCGGCATGTGAGACGAGAGATTATATGTACTCCACCAATAACTTATGCCAGCTTCAAGGAAAGTATGGGTATGTCCAATTCATGTTCTTGAGATGTAGAGCCAAATGCCAGGAATAGTTCACTAAGTGAAACCCCCACAATCATTGTCCTTGACCATCAATAAACGTTAACATTAAATTAAGGCGGAAGCATGCAATTCTTATTGAAATAAAATGAAGAAAAGATATTCTTTCATGAAATTAACATAATTAATGTCCTGGAATGTAAGTGAATGGTGATAATACATATTATGTATTTATATATATACATAATATGTATATAATACATACGCGTTCGTCGCGGAGTGATGTTGTTTAGGCAAGAAGTAGTTTAATTTAGAATTCTAACTTTGGGAGTTAGTGGTAGGAGTTTGAATCTCTTCTTTTTGAGTAGTGTTGGGCAAAAGGGAGGATTTTGGCCTCCGGCCTCCGGTTTACAAGACCGGCGCTCTGACGCTGAGCTACTAATGCAGGAGAATTCGAATATTTTGTTTTCTATAAGTCCTGCGAGGGGTATAAGTACTAGAAAGATAAGGAAGTATAATGTGGATGCGATTTGTCCAATAATAATGTATGGGTCTTCTACTGGTATACCTCCAATTCATGTTAGAATTAGGACGTCTGCTACGAGGGTTCAGAATAGGAATTGTGAGATGGGTCGGAATGTGAGGCTTCGTATTTTTGATGTGTGTAGTATGGGTACTAATATTAGTACTATAATTGAAAATAGTAGGGCAAGGACTCCTCCTAGTTTATTGGGAATGGATCGGAGGATGGCGTATGCGAATAGGAAGTATCATTCTGGTTTAATATGTGGTGGGGTGACTAAGGGGTTTGCGGGGGTAAAGTTGTCTGGGTCGCCTAATAGATTTGGGGTAAATATGGCTAGGGAGGATAGTGCTGCGAGGAGGATGGCAAATCCTAGTAGGTCTTTATAAACAAAGTATGGGTAGAATGGGATTTTGTCTGTGTTTGAGTTTAGGCCAGTAGGATTGTTTGATCCGGTTTCGTGTAGGAAGAGAAGGTGAAGTATTGCGACAGCTGCAATGACGAATGGGAATAGAAAGTGGAAGGCAAAGAATCGGGTTAGTGTGGCATTATCTACTGAGAAGCCTCCTCAAATTCATTGTACTAATGTATTTCCAATGTATGGGACGGCGGATAATAGGTTTGTGATAACTGTTGCGCCTCAGAAGGATATTTGTCCTCATGGGAGGACATAGCCCACGAAAGCGGTTATTATAACTAGGAGAAATAAGATAACTCCTGTGTTTCAAGTTTCTATGTAGAGGTAGGAGCCGTAGTAGAGTCCTCGGCCAATGTGGAGATAAATACAGATGAAAAAGAATGATGCTCCGTTGGCATGTATGTTGCGGATTAGTCATCCAAAGTTAACATCTCGGCAGATGTGGGCGACGGATGAGAAGGCTGTTGCGATATCAGATGTATAATGTATGGCTAGAAATAATCCTGTTAGGATTTGAATAATTAGGCAGAGGCCTAAAAGAGAGCCAAAGTTTCATCAGGCTGAGATGTTTGAGGGGGCGGGGAGGTCAATTAGTGCGTCGTTTGCAATTTTTAGTAGGGGGTGGGTTTTTCGTAGGTTGGCCATTATAGCTTTTGTAGTTGAATTACAACGGTGGTTTTTCAAGTCATTGGTCTTGGTTAAAGTCCGAGCAGGAGTTATGACTTATCTTATGTGTATGTTTTTATTGGGGTTGGTGTTAGGTTTGGTTGTGGTGGCTTCAAATCCATCTCCTTATTTTGCTGCGTTAGGGTTGGTTGTGGTGGCTGGGATAGGATGTGGGGTGCTTGTGGGGCATGGGGGTCCGTTCTTATCTTTGGTGTTATTTTTAATTTATTTGGGAGGAATGTTGGTTGTGTTTGCATATTTCATTGCTTTAGCGGCTGAGCCGTATCCTGAGACTTTGGGAAGTTGGCCTGTAATAATACAGATAGTGGGTTATGTTGGGGTGTTGTTGGTGGCTTGCAGTTTTTTTTGAGGGGGGTGGTATGAGGGTTCTTGAGTAGTGGTTGATGAGTTGGCCTGTTATTCTTTGTTTCGTGGGGATATAGGAGGCGTGGCATTAATGTATTCTTTAGGGGGTTGAATGTTGGTTATTAGTGCTTGGGTTTTGCTTTTAACATTATTTGTAGTGTTAGAGTTAACTCGGGGGTTGAGTCGTGGAGCTCTTCGAGCAGTTTAAAGTACTAGTAGGAGGGTTATAAGTATGAGGGTAAGTAGAAATAATGTTAGGTAGGTTTTAATTATTCCTTGTTGGGTGTTGCTTGTTGTGGTGATAAGAGGGGTGTTTAATGAGGTGAGGGTTTTGGGTCCAATTTTTTCTAGTCAGGCTAGGTCGATAATTTGGCTGGCCATTTTTTGTCCTAGGATTAAGCCAATTTTGTTAGGTGCGCGGTGTATAATGGATGGAAAAAATCCTAGTATGTTGGAGAAGTGGTGGGTGGTTAGTTTAGGGGTTTGTTTAAATTGTTTAGTGGTGAGGGATGCTAGTTCGAGGGCGGTAAGGAGTCCTAGGATTGTGACGATAATGGCGGCTAGTTTTAAAGTGAGGGGTATGGTCATAATAGGTGTTTTTAGGGGTGTGATGTTGGATGTAATTAATAATCCGGCGACAATGCTTCCTCAAGCTAGGCGTTTAATTGGGTTTATTACTGTTGGGTTGTTTTCATTAATAGGGGGGAGTGTATTAAATCGTGGGTGGCCTATAGATACAAAGAAGACTACTCGTAAGCTATAAATAGCTGTGAAGGAAGTTGCTAGGAGGGTGAGGGTTAGGGCTCAGGCGTTTAAGTGGGAGGTGTTTAGTGCTTCGATGATGGCGTCTTTGGAGAAGAATCCTGCTAGGAAGGGGGTGCCTGTTAGAGCAAGGCTTCCGATTGTTAGGCAGGTTGAGGTGAATGGGGTTAGGTGATGTATTCCTCCTATTTTTCGGATGTCTTGTTCATCATTTAGGCTATGGATAATAGTACCGGAACAAAGGAATAATATTGCTTTGAAGAAGGCGTGAGTGCAAATGTGGAGGAATGCAAGTTGTGGTTGATTGAGGCCGATGGTAACTATTATTAACCCTAGTTGGCTTGATGTTGAAAATGCTACGATTTTTTTGATATCGTTTTGGGTGAGAGCACAGGTAGCTGTAAATAGGGTAGTTAGTGCTCCTAGGCATAGGCAAATGGTTAGTGCTGTATGATTATTTTCCAGAAGGGGGCTTATTCGAATTAATAGAAAAATACCTGCAACCACTATGGTGCTGGAGTGTAGTAGGGCAGATACTGGCGTGGGGCCTTCTATGGCAGATGGAAGTCATGGATGAAGGCCAAATTGGGCTGATTTACCGGTGGCGGCCAGGATTAGGCCTAATAGGGGTAGGGTTAAGTCATAATTTTTAGAGGTACAAAATAGTTGTTGTAGTTCTCATGAGTTTAGGTTTGTTGCAATTCATGCTATGGCAAGGATTAGACCAATGTCTCCGATTCGATTATAGAGTACAGCTTGAAGGGCTGCAGTGTTTGCATCTGTTCGTCCGTATCATCAGCCAATTAGTATGAAAGATATAATGCCTACTCCTTCTCATCCAATGAAAAGTTGGAATATATTATTGGCTGTGACTAATACAATTATGGCGATTAAAAAGATTAGTAAGTATTTAAAGAATCGGTTTATATGTGGATCTGAGTGTATATACCAAGAAGCAAACTCTAGGATAGATCAAGTTACGTATAGGGCAATTGGGATAAAAATAATTGAGTAGTGGTCAAATTTGAAGCTAATGTTTACATTAAATGCGGTAGTATTTATTCAGTTTCAGTTAGTGATGATAGTCTCTACTCCTTCGGATAGGAAAATAAATAGTGGGAATAAGCTGGTTAGGAAGGCGAGTTTTACAGCGGTTTTTACTTGTGTGAGTGCTCAGTTTGTTTTTAGGGGGTATAGGGGTAGGGTTGTGAGTACGGGGTAGAGAAGTAGAATGAAAATGATAATTAGGCTTGATGTTATTATGATGGAAAGGGGATGCATAGCTGCTACTTGGATTTGCACCAAGAGTTTTTGGTTCCTAAGACCAATGGATGAGCTTTTATCCTTTAGGAGCATGGTATGGTTCGAGGGAGCTTCGGATTTTAACCGAGGGGATGAAAATTAGCAGTTTTCATTGCTACAAGCCTCTCTCGGTGGGCAAGGGGATTTTAACCCTTGTTTTTAGAATCACAATCTAATGTTTTTGTTAAACTATGCCTACAGGCAGTTCATCCTCAGATTAGTTCTGGTTTTAGCATAAGGAGAACTAGGGGGATCAGGTGGAGGGCAATAGTTAGGTGTTCTCGGGAGTGTGAAGGGTTGATGGCTATAATGTGTGTGGGAATGGGGCCTCGTTGGGTTATTAAGAATATATAAAGGGAATAGCCTGCTGTGATAAGGGTTCCTAACCCTGTCAGGGCTAGTGTTCATTGGGATCAGTTAAATAGGGAAGTAATAATTATTAATTCGCCCATTAGATTGGGGAGGGGTGGTAGGGCTAGATTGGCGAGGCTTGATAAGAGCCATCAGAATATTATTAGAGGTAGAATTATTTGTAGGCCTCGTGCTAGTATTATAGTTCGGCTGTGTGTGCGTTCATAATTTGTATTGGCTAAGCAGAAAAGGGCGGAGGATGTCAGTCCATGGGCAATTATAAGAATTAATGCTCCCGTAAATCCTCAGGGTGTTTGGATTAGGATGCCTCCGGCTACTAGTCCTATGTGGCCTACTGATGAGTAAGCAATGAGTGACTTTAGGTCTGTTTGTCGTAGGCAGATGGTTCCAGTTATAATTACGCCTCATAATGCGAGGATAATGAATGGGTAGCTGAGTTCTTTGGTTAGTGGTTCTAGTATAATTATTATTCGTATTATTCCGTAGCCTCCTAGTTTTAGAAGCACTGCGGCTAGTACTATTGAGCCTGCGATTGGTGCTTCTACGTGGGCCTTGGGTAGTCAAAGGTGGGCTCCGTATAGTGGCATTTTGACTAGGAAGGCTAGTAGACATCCGGCTCATCATAGTTTGTCTGCGTAGTTAGTAAGAGGGGTGTGAGGGGTGTATTGTAAGATAAGTAGGGATAGGGAGCCTGTATTATTTTGTAAAAGAAGAAGGGCAACTAGAAGGGGTAGGGAGCCAGCCAGGGTATAAAAAAGAAAGTATGTGCCGGCGTTTAGTCGCTCTGTTTGATTACCTCATCGGGTGATGATGATAAGGGTGGGGATGAGGGTGGCTTCAAATATTACATAAAATATAATGATTTCTGTGGCGCTGAAGGCTAGAATTAGGAAAATTTGAAGTGATGTTAGGAGGGAGATGTATGATCGTTGTCGGTTAATAGGCTCGGTAGATGTGTGATTTTGGCTTGCCAGGATTATTAAGGGGAGTAGTCAGCAGGTGAGGATAAGGAGGGGGGTTGATAATGGGTCTGTGGCTATGTATGGGTTAAGTGAGGATCAACCTGTTTCTGTTAGGTTTTTTAGTCATGATAGGCTGGCAGTTGCGATTAATAGGCTGTGGGCTAGAGCAGTTGGTCATAACCATTTGGTAGGGGTTAATCAGATGGTTGGGATGAGCATTAGTGTTGGGATAAGGATTTTTAGCATTGTAGCAGGTTTAAGTTTTGGAGTCGATCTGTTCCATGAGTTCGGGCAGTGGCTACTAGGAGTGCAAGGCCTGCGCTGGCTTCGCAGGCGGAGAATGCTAGGAGGAGTATAGGGGCGGATGAAAAGCTAGTTGTGTTTATTTGTAAGGATCAGAGGGAGAGGGCTAGGAATAAGGAAAGTATTATGCCTTCTAAGCATAGGAGGGCAGATAATAGGTGGTTTCGATTGAATGCTAGGCCTGTTAGGCCTAAAATAAAGGATGATGAGAAGGCAAATTGAACAGGGGTCATTAGTTAACTGTGGATTTTAACCACAAACTTTTGAGTCGAAATCAAATATTTTATTTATACTAGTTAACTATTCGGCCCATTCTAGGCCTCCTTGAGTTCATTCATAGATTAGGCCTAATGTTAGGAGGAGGAGAACAATGGTTGCTCAGGTAAATGTAAGTAGGGGGGAGGGGAGTTGGTCTCCTCAGGGGAGGGGTAAAAGTAGTGCAATTTCTAGGTCGAATAGGAGAAACAGAATGGCAACTAAGAAGAATCGAAGTGAGAAAGGTAGTCGGGCAGATCCTAGGGGATCAAATCCGCATTCGTAAGGGGATAATTTTTCTTGGTCAGGGTTTATTTGTGGGAGTCAGAATGAGATGGTGGCAAGAATAGCGGATAGGGCGAGGGTAATTAGGATTATGGTGGTGATTAAGTTCATTATCTTTCCTTGGATTTTAACCAAGACCGGGTGATTGGAAGTCACTTATACTTGTTTCATACTAGAAAGATTATGAGCCTCATCAGTAAATAGAGACATAGAGGAATAATCAGACGACGTCTACGAAATGTCAGTATCAGGCTGCTGCTTCAAACCCAAAGTGGTGGTCGGAAGTAAAGTGGTAATAGGTTTGACGTAAGAGGCAGACAGCTAAAAATGTGGATCCAATAATTACATGTAGTCCGTGGAATCCTGTTGCTACGAAGAAGGTTGAGCCATAAACTCCATCGGCAATTGTAAACGGAGCTTCGTAGTATTCTATTGCTTGGAGAAAGGTAAAATAAAATCCTAAGAGAATGGTCAAAATTAGAGATTGGATGGCTTGTTTTCGCTCACCTTCTATAATGCTATGGTGGGCTCAAGTTACTGTGACTCCAGAGGCTAAAAGTACTGCTGTATTCAGCAGGGGGACTTCGAATGGGTCTAGTGTTGTGATTCCTGTGGGGGGTCATGAGCTTCCTAGTTCAGGGGTGGGGGCGAGGCTTGCGTGGTAGAAAGCTCAGAAGAAGCCTAGAAAGAAGAATACTTCAGAGGTAATGAAAAGAATTATACCATATCGGAGTCCTTTTTGTACGGGGGGTGTGTGGTGCCCTTGGTATGTACCTTCTCGTACAATATCTCGTCATCATTGAATTATGGTAAGAATAACAAGTACTATACCTAATGTTATTAGGGTTGTAGAGTTAAAGTGAAATCAAATGGCTAATCCTGATGTTATTAGGAGGGCGGCGACTGCGCCTGTGATGGGTCAGGGGCTAGGGTCAACTATATGGTATGCATGTGCTTGATGGGCCATTATGTGTTATTTGTTAAAAGGTGAAAATAGGTTGTTTAAAATCATGTCTGTTAATTATAATTTTAGATAAGGTGATATTTAAATTACTTCATTTAGATAGAGGGTTAAGAGTAGGACAAATACATATGCTTGGATTATGGCAACTGCTACTTCTAAGAGGGTGAGAAGTAATAGGATAGCTGTGGTTAATAAGGCGATGGAGGGTATAAGAGGTGCAAGGACGAAGGCCGCTGTTGCGGTAAGTTGAATTAGTAAGTGGCCAGCTGTTAGGTTGGCGGTAAGTCGTACGCCGAGGGCGAGTGGTCGGATAAATAAGCTAATTGTTTCAATAATAATAAGGGCGGGGATAAGCGGGGTAGGGGTTCCTTCTGGTAGGAGATGGCCTAGGGTGGCGGTTCATTGGTTTCGAAGGCCAATTAGTACGGTAGCCAGTCATAGTGGTACAGCAAGTCCTAGGTTTAGTGAAAGTTGTGTTGTAGGAGTGAATGTATATGGAAGTAGGCCCAATATGTTGAGTGAGATAAGGAAAATTATTAGGGATATTAGGATGGTTGCTCATTTGTGACCTGCTTGGTTTATTGGTATGAAGAGTTGAGAGGTAGTTCGGTTAATAAATCAGCTTTGGAGGGTGAGTAGTCGGTTATTTAACCATCGTGTGGAAGATGCTGGGAAAAGAATTCATGGAAGGGTAATAGCTAGGGCGATGAGTGGGATGCCTAGATATGTGGGACTTATAAATTGGTCGAAAAAGCTTAGTGTCATGGTCAGTTTCATGGGTCTGTTTTTGATTTTTGTGTACTTTGTGGGGTAGGGTCATTAGGGAAGGTGTGGCTTAATACTTTAGTTGGAATGATGGTGAGGAAAACCAGTCATGAGAAGATTAGGATGGCGAATCAGGGTGTGGGGTTGAGTTGGGGCATGATCGCTAGAGGTGGATGGGAGTCACCAATCTTTAGCTTAAAAGGCTAATGCTATGCCCTGTTTAGCTTTCTAGCGAGGCGTCTTCGAGTATTAAGTATGATCAGTTTTCGAAGTGATTTAATGGGACTGCTTCAATTACAATAGGTATAAAGCTGTGATTGGCGCCACAGATTTCAGAGCATTGTCCATAAAATACTCCTGGGCGTGCAATTATAAAGGCTGTTTGGTTTAGGCGGCCTGGTACTGCATCTATTTTAATTCCCAGGGCTGGTACTGCTCAGGAGTGTAGGACATCTTCAGCGGTAATTACAACGCGAATTGGGGATTCAATAGGGAGAACTATTCGGTGGTCTGTTTCTAGAAGTCGAAATTGTCCAGGGGTTAGGTCTTGTGTTGGTACTATATATGAGTCGAACCCCAGGTCTTCGTAATCTGTATATTCGTAGCTTCAGTATCATTGGTGCCCTACGGCTTTAATAGTAAGGTGGGGATTATTAATTTCGTCTATTAGATATAAAATTCGTAGGGAGGGTAGGGCGATTAGGACTAGTACGATGGCTGGTAGGACTGTTCAAATAATTTCGATTTCTTGGGAATCTAAGATATTTTTACAGGTTAGTTTTGAGGTGATTATTGTAGTAATAATATAAAGAACAAATGTACTAATTAGAAAGATGATTATTAGGGCGTGATCGTGAAAATGAAGAAGTTCTTCTATCACAGGGGAGGCTGCATCTTGAAAACCTAGTTGTGACGGGTGGGCCATGTGTGTAAGATACGCGGGATTTTAGCCCACAATTCTGCCTTGACAAGGCAGGGTATTTATTCTATTCTACTAGTATCTTATAAAGAAAGTGACAGAATGGGTATGTGGCTGGCTTGAAACCAGTTCATGGAGGTTCGATTCCTTCCTTTTTCGTGGGTAGTCTTGAACTTGGACGAAAGCAGGTTCTTCAAATGTGTGGTAGGGTGGAGGGCAGCCGTAGAGTCATTCAATGTTTGTGGTTGTAAGATCTACAGATAAAACTTCACGTTTAGCGGTGAATGCTTCTCAAATAATAAACAGGAATATGATTACGGCTACTAGGGATACAAGAGATCCTATAGATGAAATAGTATTTCATAGGGTATAAGCATCAGGGTAGTCAGAATATCGTCGGGGTATACCTGCGAGGCCTAGGAAGTGTTGTGGGAAAAATGTTAGGTTTACGCCTGTGAACATTACTCCAAAGTGTACTTTAGATCATGTGGGGTGAAGAGTATATCCTGTGAATAGGGGGAATCAGTGTACGAAAGCGGCTACAATGGCAAATACAGCTCCTATAGACAGTACATAATGGAAGTGGGCAACTACGTAGTATGTATCGTGTAATACGATATCGAGAGAGGAGTTGGCAAGTACAATACCTGTTAACCCTCCTACTGTAAATAGGAAAATGAAACCTAGAGCTCATAATAAAGGTGTCTCTCATTTAAGGTTACCCCCATGAAGGGTGGCTAACCAGCTAAATACTTTAACACCAGTTGGGATGGCGATAATTATTGTGGCAGATGTAAAATATGCTCGTGTATCAACATCTATTCCAACTGTAAATATGTGGTGGGCTCATACAATGAAGCCTAGTAGGCCGATGGCCATCATAGCTCAAACCATGCCTATGTACCCAAATGGTTCTTTTTTTCCAGCATAGTATGCTACGATGTGGGAAATTATGCCGAATCCGGGGAGGATTAGAATATAAACTTCTGGGTGGCCGAAAAATCAGAAGAGGTGTTGATATAGAATGGGGTCGCCGCCTCCTGCTGGGTCAAAGAAAGAAGTATTTAAATTTCGATCTGTGAGTAGCATAGTAATTCCGGCGGCAAGAACTGGGAGGGATAAGAGAAGGAGGACGGCTGTAATAAGAACGGATCATACAAATAGCGGAGTTTGGTATTGAGATACTGCAGGGGGTTTTATATTAATAATTGTAGTAATAAAATTAATAGCTCCTAGGATTGAGGAAACGCCGGCCAAGTGAAGGGAGAAGATTGTGAGGTCGACGGATGCTCCTGCATGGGCTAGGTTTCCGGCTAATGGGGGGTAAACTGTTCATCCAGTGCCAGCACCGGCTTCTACACCCGAAGAGGCAAGAAGGAGTAGGAAAGAGGGGGGAAGCAGTCAGAAACTTATGTTATTTATTCGGGGAAACGCTATGTCTGGGGCTCCAATTATTAGTGGGACAAGTCAGTTCCCGAAACCTCCAATTATAATTGGTATTACTATAAAGAAGATTATTACGAAAGCATGGGCTGTGACGATCACATTATAGATTTGGTCGTCTCCCAGTAGTGCGCCTGGTTGGCTAAGCTCAGCTCGAATTAGGAGGCTCAGGGCCGTTCCAACTATTCCAGCTCAGGCACCAAATACTATATAAAGGGTGCCGATGTCTTTGTGATTGGTAGAAAAGAATCAACGTGTGATTGCCACAGGTAAGATGGCTGAGTTTTAAGCGGTGGATTGTAGTCCCATGGACAGAGGTTTAAGTCCTCTTCTTATCAAGCCCTGAGATGAATTAGTTGAGATTGCAAATCTTGAGAAGCAGGTTTGATTCCTGCCGGGGCTTTCCCCCGCCTTTTTTTCCGGCGGGGGAAAGGTAGATGGATGCTCGCTGGTTTGGGCGTTTAGCTGTTAACTAAAAGTTTACGGGATCGAGGCCCGTCTATCTAGGAAGGCCTTAGCTTAGTTTAAAGTGTCTGTTTTGCATATAGGAGAGGTGGGTTAAATTCCCGCAGGTCTTATCAGAGGCTGAGAGGTTTTCACTCCCGTTTAGGGCTTTGAAGGCCCTTGGTTTAAATACTATCCTAAGTCTCTTTTTAGGTTAGGAGGGCGATTGCGGCTGGGGTTAGGGGGAGGAGGGCGATGGTAGCTACGGCTGAGGTGGCTAATAGTAGGGTTTGTTGGAGAGAAGGGAGACGTCATGTGGATGTTCCTGTGAGGTTATTTGGTGATATGGTTAGTGTTATTGCATATGACAGGCGTAGGTAGAAATAAAGGCTGAGAAGGGCAGTTAGGGCGGCCAGGGTGGCTGTGATTGGGAGGTTTTGTTTTGTTAGTTCTTGAATAATTAGTCATTTAGGTATAAATCCTGTTAATGGGGGGAGGCCGCCTAGGGAAAGAAGGATTAGGGGGGTGATAGACATAAGTGCGGGGGTTTTTGCTCATGAAATTGCTAGTGAGTTAATGTTTGTTGCTTTGTTTAGTTTGAAGATTAGGAATGTTGAGAGTGTTATAATTAGGTAAGTTATTAAGGCTAGGAGTGTGAGTTGTGGTGAAAATTGTAGTACTAGAATTATTCAGCCTAAATGGGCGATTGAGGAGTAGGCTAGGATTTTGCGGAGTTGTGTTTGGTTAAGTCCGCCTCAGCCGCCTACGAGGGTGGAAAGTAGTCCTAAGATAATTAGTGTGTTTGAGTTGGTTGGGTTGATTTGTATTAGAATGGCGAATGGGGCTAGTTTTTGTCAGGTAGATAAGATAAGGCCTGTAGTGAGGTCTAGGCCTTGTAGGACTTCTGGTAGTCAGGGGTGTATGGGGGCGAGGCCGATTTTTAGGGCTAGGGCTAGGGTAATGATTGTGATGGGGAAGGGGTGGGTTATTTGTTGGATTTCTCATTGGCCTGTAAATCAGGCATTGGTGGTTGCTGCAAATAATAATGTGGCGGCTGCTGTGGCTTGGGTTAGAAAGTATTTAGTAGTTGCTTCGGTTGCTCGGGGGTGGTGGTGTTGTGCTATTAAAGGTATAATGGCTAGGGTGTTGATTTCTAGTCCCATTCATGCTAGTAATCAATGTGAGCTGGATAATGTGAGGATGGTGCCTAGGCCGAGGCTAAATAGTAGTAGAGCCAGGATAAGGGGGTTCATTAGTAAAGGAGGGATTGTTGGCCGACATGTTCGGGGGATGGGCCCGAAAGCTTATTTAGCTGACTTTACTGTGGTGGTGTGGTTTGGAGGAGTCGGAGGGGTTTTAACCCTCGTGATTCACTCTATCAAAGTGATCCTTTGGTTCAGGCACGGCTCCAGGGGTTTAGGATAGAGGTGTAGTAAGGGAAGGGTTTTAACCAACATGTTCAGGGTATGGGCCTGAAAGCTTTTTTAGCTGACTTTACTAGGAAGTGGTGTAGAGGAAGCACTGAGAGTTTTGATCTCTTTAGGTTGGGTTCGAATCCCTTCTTTCTAATAGGTTTAAAGGGTGGGTGGGGTTGGTTTTTGTTTGTGTGGTTTGTTATATTATATTTGGGGTGGAAGGCCTGAGAATGCGATTGGGAGGGCGAGGTGTCATACTATTAAGGCTAGGGTGAGGGGAAGAAAGTTTTTTCAGATGAGGTGTATAAGTTGGTCATATCGGAATCGGGGGTACGAGGCTCGGACTCATAGGAAGACTAGTGATAATATGGCTGCTTTTGTTATTAGATTAATTGTGGTGAGTTCTGGTATTGATGGGAGGTGATATGCGCCTAGAAATAGGGTGGCAGAAAGTGTATTTATTAGGAGAATGTTGGCGTATTCTGCTAGGAAAAATAAGGCGAATGGTCCACCTGCATATTCTACGTTGAAGCCAGATACTAGTTCGGATTCTCCTTCTGTTAGGTCGAATGGGGATCGGTTTGTTTCTGCTAGGGTGGAGATATACCATATTGCGGCTAAGGGTCAGGCGGGTAGGATTAGTCAGATGCTTTCTTGGGTGGTGTTAAATGTTTGAAGGGTGAATCCTCCTGTGAAGATAATAGTGCTTAGTAAAATAAGGCCTAGGCTTACTTCGTAGGAGATGGTTTGGGCTACGGCTCGTAGAGCACCAATTAAAGCATATTTTGAATTGGAGGCTCATCCTGATCCTAGGATGGAGTAAACTGCTAGGCTTGAGAGGGCCAGAATAAATAGAATGCTAAGGTTTAGGTCGGCTATGGAGTAGGGGAGGGGTATGGGGGTTCATAGTGATAGGGCGAGGGTAAGAGCGAGTATTGGTATTAGGATAAATAATAAGGGGGAGGATGTTGATGGACGGATGGGTTCTTTGATGAATAATTTTACTCCATCTGCGACCGGTTGTAGTAGGCCATAGGGTCCTACGATATTTGGTCCTTTTCGGAGTTGTATGTATCCTAGGACTTTTCGTTCAATAAGGGTAAGGAAGGCAACGGCTAGTAATACAGGGATGATGAGGGTGAGTGGGTTTAGGATGTGGGTGAGGATAATTGAAGTCATAGTTAGGGAGAGGAGTTGAACCTCTGTAGAAAGAGCTTAGGTCTTTTGCATTGGCCGGACTCTGCCACCTTAACGTGCCGTTTTTTCAGGTTTGGTAGGTATGCCCTTTTATCTATTTTAGTTGTTTTCATTAGGTAGGGGGAAGGCGTGCTTTTAGTATGGGCCTCTTCTTTTCGGTCCTTTCGTACTAGAAAAGATCATTACATAGATAGAAACTGACCTGGATTGCTCCGGTCTGAACTCAGATCACGTAGGACTTTAATCGTTGAACAAACGAACCCTTAATAGCGGCTGCACCATTAGGATGTCCTGATCCAACATCGAGGTCGTAAACCCCCTTGTCGATATGGGCTCTAGAAGGGGATTGCGCTGTTATCCCTAGGGTAACTCGGTCCGTTGATCGGTCATGCCGGATCTTTATGGTCAGATATTCTGTTTTTTAGAGCTGTGGCTCTTGGTTTAAAGAGGAGTACTCTTATTCCACGTGGGGGTTTTTTGTTTCCCCGCGGTCGCCCCAACCAAAGACATTGGACAGGGATTGCTTGGTTTAGGTTTATTTATTTTTAATCTATTTGATGCAGTCTGTGTTTTGTCTAAAGCTCCATAGGGTCTTCTCGTCTTATGTTGTTATTCCCGCTTCTGCACGGGAAGATTAATTTCATTGACTTGAGAAAGGAGACAGTTTAGCCCTCGTTATGCCATTCATACGGGTCTTCATTTAAAAGACAAGTGATTGCGCTACCTTTGCACGGTCAAAATACCGCGGCCGTTAAACTCGTAAGTCACAGGGCAGGCGGGACCTCTTATTCTTTTTGGGCAAGAGGCGGTGTTTTTGGTAAACAGCGGGGCTAGAGGTGTTTGCCGAGTTCCTTCTTTTTCTTTTAGTCTTTCCTGGTTAGCACACCAGTGTGGGGTTAACGGTTTGGTGTTATTGGGTGTTTTTCTGGTATTTCAGTGTTATTACTCTGTTCCCTCTTTGTTTGGGGCCGTTAATTTTCAGTGCGGGTTCGTTCTGATTGACATGTGTGCGGGGAGAGATTCTAGTTTTCTCTTATTACTCATATTAGCATAGTCACTTCTATGGGTGCATAGAATGGCCTGATAGGTTTGGAGGGATAAGATGTGTTTATCGGGAGAAATAGTGGTGTATCTGTTTGAGCTTTAACGCTTTCTTTTTTGATGGCTGCTTTTGGGCCCACAGTAACAGTTACTTAGTTTTGTACTAGGATCTTTACCCTTCCTATTAAAGTTGTATCTTTTTCAAAGGGGCTGTACCCCTTTTGACTAACTCTCTTGGTTTACTTTTTGTCAGGGGTGGGAGTAACCATCGGGGAGAAAATAACGCAGGAGGCAGAACTTCTATTCGTTTCTCAGGCAACCAGCTATAACCAGGTTCGGTAGGTCTGTCACCTCTACTCAAAGCTCTTCCCACTCTTTTGCGACAGAGACGGGTTCGCCCTTATAGGCTGTCTTGGAGTAGCTCACCTGGTTTCGGGGTGTCAAACTAAAATACTTTTTGCTTGGGGGTTACTGGCTAAATCATGATGCAAAAGGTACGAGGTTTGGTCTCTACTTTTTAATGCTTTACTGGGCTGTTTCATCTCTCTTTCAGCATTCCCTTGCGGTACTTTTTCTATAGCTTCGTGTGTCCTTTTCTATCGCCTATACTGGGGAGGGAAAATGGTTTGTTTTAAGTTGTGGTCAGTGTTTTTGGGGTTATTTAAATTTGTTTGGTTGTTTTTGTATGGTCGGGCTAGCTGTTGAGCTTCAGGGCGGTTCGATTTGCACGGACATCTTCTCAGTGTAAGGGAGATGCTATTCTAGTTTAGCTACGCTCTGGCCAAGTACACCTTCCGGTACACTTACCATGTTACGACTTGCCTCCCCTTTAGATAATGTGGTGGTTTAAATTAAGGTTTAATTGGTGTTTCGGGGAGAGTGACGGGCGGTGTGTGCGTGCTTTAGAGCCAGTTTCAGTGGAACGCTCTATTTTCCTCTTACTGCTAAATCCTCCTTCAGGCGAATGGTTTCAATTCGTCGTTCGTATGTACTGTTTCAGTAAATGTAGCCCATTTCTTTCCCTTTCATAAGCTGCACCTTGACCTGACGTTCTGGGTTTTACCAGTTGTGCCTACTATTGGACCTTCACAGGGTAAGCTGGAGACGGAGGTATACAGGCTGGATATAAACAAGAAGGGGTGAGGTTGAACGGGGATTATCGGTTCTAGAACAGGCTCCTCTAGGTGGGACTAAAGCACCGCCAAGTCCTTTGGGTTTTAAGCTTGCGCTCGTAGTTCCCAGGCGGATAGTAGGTGTAGTGATACTATCTATGTTTATGGCTAGGCATAGTGGGGTATCTAATCCCAGTTTGTGTCCTAGCTTTCGTGGGTCGAATTGAATAAAGCTACCTTCGTTAATGGGCTTCAAATCTTCGGGTGCTTACCACAGCCTTGAAGATATTCGGCTTTAGTTTTGTTTAATATCTAACCACTCTTTACGCCGTCATCTATCAACTTGGGCCTTCGGACGTGTAACCGCGGTGGCTGGCACGTGTATTTACCGGCCCTAGTTTAGCTTTAACTAAGTCAAGTTTTCACTTATGGCTTAATGTCTGTCACTGCTGAGTTCCCTTGTGGGTGTGGCTAAGCAAGGTGTTGTAGGCTAAAGTTTTAAAGTTTGTGCCTGATACCAGCTCCTTGTTCCCGGTTGGGGGACTGAGGGCATTCTCACAGGGGCGCGGATACTTGCATGTGTAAGTTTGGCTAAAGCTGATAGTAAAGTCAGGACCAAGCCTTTGTGCTTTCGGGGCTTTCTAGGGCCCGTCTTAACATCTTCAGTGTTATGCTTTGAATTAAGCTACGCTAGC